ACTTGTTGCGTTGATTCTATATTAGAAGAATGGAAAAAGTCCTGTTCTTTCAATAACAAGTATTTTTGAATCAAATAAAATAACTTTTTTTATCTTATCTAATTTGTTGCAACAAAAAATAAAAAATGGCCCGTGACACGGGCCAGGACGCGGAAATAAAAAAAGACTTTTCGGACGAAATGAAAAATAAAAATAAAGAATAGATTAAAAAAAAATATATAGAATTCTAATTTCTAATATTTGAATTTTAATATTCTATTAAAATTTAAATATTAATAATTATAATAATTAATAGAATATAATAATTAATAGAATAATATATTATTAATATAATATTAAGAATATAGTAATTAATTAATTAATAGTAATTAATATAGTAAATTACTAGAATTATAATTCTAAATAATACTAATTAGAATACTAATATATTAAGAGTAATATAATAATAATATAATAATATAAAGTAATAAAAAAGGTAAAAAAAAAAGAAAGTATAGAAGAAGGACTTTTTTTTTTAAGCCCTACTTGTTGTGTATTGTTGTGTAATGTAACATAGGAATTATCTTTTCTCAATTGGGAGAGATGGCTGAGTGGACTAAAGCGTCGGATTGCTAATCCGTTGTACGAGTTATTCGTACCGAGGGTTCGAATCCCTCTCTTTCCGGTTCCGTTGATGACTTGGTATTTTTTTTTCAAGTCTTTTTCTTTATTTATTTTCTAATAGTTAAAGATGTAGAATAGATAAAATTCTAAGAACATTTAATAAAAATATAAAAATAAAAATCAAGTAAGGAAAAAGCCTTATTTTTTTTTTTATTCTTCACGTCCAGGATTACGCCCTGGATCATTAGATAAAAATCCAAAGATGAAAAGGGAAACAAAGAATATTACTACTGTGTAAACAAAGAGTTTGAGAGTAAGCATTAGACAATCTCCAAGATCTTTTTTTTTTTTTGTTTGGAAAAAAAGAAAATAGATTCTCTATTTTTATACCATATATCCTATTTTGACACCAAGAAATGAAGTGGTTTCTAGAAATTTTTCGAAATAGAAAAGCATTTTTCTAAATTCATTTGTAATAAGAGTCGAGTCTTTCGTGCCAAAAATTTTCTTTCATACCGAAAATTACATATTTCGGGGGGCTCTAACCGAATAGGTTTCTTTTAATAGAATGGAAAAAAGAGGAGCATGGGGTAGGTAATCTATATTTTTCACGTTTATACAATAATTTCAATGTTTGAATCAAGGGCCTATACTATAAGACTTATCTGATCTTATCAATTATTAGAATTTTTTATCTTGAATAAATCATGAATTATTCTAGGACAGTATTCAAAATCTCATCGAAAACTTACAGCAGCTTGCCAAACAAAGGCTAATAGAAAAAAGAACAGAGGGATTACTGGCATAACATCTACAATTGGATTCAAAAAAGCGTAGGCTTCAGGCAATTTTGTGAAGAAAAAACTGCTTGAATAAAGGGCAAAATTAAGACAGATACAAATCAAATTTAAAATATTAAGCATAACAAACATTTTGTTCTTGAAGATAATTGTATTTTGACTGAGTTATTAATATTCATATAAAAATGGATATAAATTTATATTAATATAAAATAGAGTTAAGGTAGACAAAAAACTTTAAACTCAGCCAATCAAAAATCCTTCAATTATCAGCTAAAAAAAGAATAAAAGAAATCATATTTTCATACAATATCTTAATGGAATTCTATATTATGATCAATAAATTCAGTTTAATTCTATATCTACACATATCAAAATACGAACAACAAGCTAATCCAGTTCATAGATATTTTGGGGGACGGGAATTGACAAAGAACCAATACCAATATTAGTTTTATTAGTTTTGAATAAAAATAGAAATGGGGCGTGGCCAAGCGGTAAGGCAACGGGTTTTGGTCCCGCCATTCGGAGGTTCGAATCCTTCCGTCCCAGAGCATATTTATTTTCTATATCAAAATTATATATATCAAAATAAAGATTGTTTTTTTGAACAACAAAAGTAAGACGGGTTTTTCATTATATCTTTATCCTCGAGCTGGTTTAGGGTAAAAAAAAAAGGAAACAATGAATTCATCTGAACCTCTTTGGCTTTGTACCTATAAAAAGAGAGTCTAGCATCCAATAAGATGGAATCGTTCTTTATTTGAATTTGATTTCTCATTCATTATCCCACACCCCATGATCATTTTCAATGTCTGTTCGAATCTCATTAACAAACAAAGAAAATACATATGTTACACATTTCTTTTTCGACCTATTCATTTGTTTTATTTTAAATCATTGATGGTTTAATCTGAATCTGAATATGGGATTTATCTCTTTTATGATGATAAAACGGAGTCCTTACTATAAAACGTTATTCAAATAATGATATCGAGATAAGTTATTTTTTAATTAAATGATTTTTTATGAGTCCTTGGTACTTGAAGAAGTGTGGGATTCACGACTCGTTCCTATCGAGTCACTTGAAGATGAAGATTCCAAGAGAACTACTTATTTCTTCGTATTATCTTATTGGTTTGCTAATATTCGTATTGGAAATCAAAAAATATTTATATGATTCAATAAAATATGGGGTTAATTTGAATTAATTCTTTTGTTTTCTTCATTGTGTATTTTTTTATTAACAGATTTACATTCATATTGACAACAGTGTATCAAATAAATATAATCCGATCTGGGTAATTAGATCTTATCTGTAGATTTATTTATATCTATTCCAGTGGTTTGGTTTTTTTTTTTTCTTCATTCAAATGAAATGATAGGTTTATTGGATTTGCTGTGATACAAAAGTCTTTTTTTTGATTGTAAAAAAAAATGGAAATGTATTGAATGTATTGTTATATTAGAAAAATGTATAAAAATGAATATTTCCATTTTTGAAATTATTTTCAATTTTAAATATAAGAATAGATAGCATAAGAGACAAGAGATAATCTATAAATTTTGACTTTATTAAACTTTATCTATTTTTTTATCCGAATCAATTAGAAATTTTTCTATTTCATTTCGTGTTCATTTCTTGTTAGTTTAATGTTTTGATTGTGTCGTATGATTCAATCTCTTTATTTATTCTCTTTGATTTATTTTGATTTTTGATTCCGATTCTATCTACATAACCTAATTTTTTGTATTTGGGTTGCTAACTCAATGGTAGAGTACTCGGCTTTTAAGTGCGGCTAACAGCTTTTACACATTTGTACGAAGAAAGGGATTCGTCCATACCATCGGTATTATTTGTAAGACCACGACTGATCCTGAAAGGAATGAATGGAAAAAACAGCATGTCGTATCAATGGAGAATTCTGAGAATATTTGATTCTTACCGGATCGGCTCCAAACAAACCTTGTTTGAATTCTTGGTGCGTAACATAAAAACAAATGAATTCAAATTCAAAGTTGGGGTTGGGTCGAGTTAATAAATGGACAGAGCTCCGCGGCTCCAATTATAGGGAAATAAAAAAGCAACGAGCTCCCGTTCTTAATTTGAATGATTTTCCGATCTAATTAGACGTTAAAAATAGATTAGTGCCTAGTGCGGGAAAAGCTTTTTCTTGAGTGGATTTTCGATTTTTTTAATGAGTCCTAACTATTAGCTATTCTCCACTATGAAGGGGAGTTGAATGTGTAGAAGAAAAAGTATATTGATAAAGCAATTTTTTTTTTCCAAAATCAAAAAAGAGTGATTGACTTGAAAAATTAAAGGATTTCTAGTCACCTATTACCCTATAAATGAACATAAACCAATTAGAAATGAACATAAACCAATTAGATGGAAAAAAGAGAGGATAGAGGGTCCGTTGGTGAGTTTAACTATTTCCGAGGTATCTATTCTTTTTATATTATACTATTTTGTTTTTATGGTATCGCACTATGTATCATTTAATAACCCAATAAACTCCCTATCTTTGCTTCAATCAAATCGAATTAAAAATGAAAATAGAGAAATCTCAAAGAAATTTAGAAATAGATAGATCTCGAAAAAATGACTTCCTATACCCACTTATCTTTCGGGAGTATATTTATACATTTGCTCATGATCGTGACTTAAATAGATCTATTTTGTTAGAAAATGTAAGTTATGACAATAAATATAGTTTACTAATCGTAAAACGTTTAATTACTCGAATGTATCAACAGAATCATTTGATTATTTCTGCTAATGATTCTAACCAAAATACATTTTTTAGGTATAACAAAAATTTGTATTTTCAAATGATATCGGAGGGGTTTGCAGTTATTGTGGAAATTCCATTTTCCTTACGATTAGTATCCTCTTTAGAAAGATCAGAAATAGTAAAATCTCATAATTTACGATCAATTCATTCAATATTTCCTTTTTTAGAGGGCAAATTCCCACATTTAAATTATCTGTCAGAGGGACTAATACCGTACCCCATCCATCTAGAAAAATTGGTTCAAATCCTTCGCTATTGGGTGAAAGATCCCTCCTCTTTGCATTTATTACGACTCTTTCTTCACGAGTATTGGAATTTGAACAGTCTTATTATTCCAAAGAAATCTATTTCCTTTTTTGTAAAAAAGAATCAAAGATTCTTCTTGTTCTTATATAATTCTCATGTATATGAATACGAGTCCGTTTTCTTTTTTCTTTGTAAGCAATCCTTTCATTTCCGATTAACATTTTATCAGGTCTTTCTTGAGCGAATATATTTCTATGGAAAAATAGAACATTTTGTAGAAGTCTTTACTAAGGATTGGGGGGACAGCCTATGCTTGCTCAAGGATCCTTTCATACATTATATTAGATATCAAGGAAAATCCATTTTTGTCTCAAAGGATACGCCTCTTCTGATGAAAAAATGGAAATATTACCTTGTCAATTTATGTCAATGTCATTTTGATGTGTGCTTTCAACCCCAAAAGATCCATATAAACCCATTTTCATTATACAAGCATTCTTTCGCCTTATTAGGTTATCTTTCAAGTTCAAGTGTACGACTAAACCTTTCAGTG